CGGATTTTCCTCTTACTATAAATTTCATTGTTGCCGGTATTGACATGTAGAACGGGACTCTATCTTTATTCTCGTCCGATTAATCAGTTCTTCAAAAGATCTATCAGATTATGGAGTGAATGGTTTGATCAATGGATATTCGATTCTTTCTTCAATATGGAATTGATTCATACCAATTCTTCTGTATTATGTATACAGGTTTATCCTTCATCTTTTCTGAAGTTTCGATAGAAGGATTCCTCTACCAATGTAAGACAATCAACTCCATTCGTTAGAACAACTTCCATCGAGTCTCTGCACCTATCCTTTTTTATTTTCGCTTTCTGAACCTTTGTTTGTTTTCGGAAAACGTGATTTGGCTCAGGATTACCCATTTTTATTAATTCCAGGGTTTCTCTGAATTTGAAAGTTATCACTTAGTAAGTTTCCATACCAAGGCTCAATCCAATTAAGTCCGTAGCGTCTACCGATTTCGCCATATCCCCCTTTTTGAGATGAAAATCTCTTTGTGATCTCGTTCCCTTTTTTCTTTCATTTATAGCGGAACAGTTGAATTCATTAGATAGATGGCGATTCCTGTCTCGAAAAAGTGTTTTCTCCTCTTTGTCTTTGATTTCTTGTCTATCTTCTTTCATATTCTATATCTACTATATCTATAGGAGGCGCATATTCGGTCCAATCAAAAACTATTTTATCATTTCTGTATCCGCAATTCAATATAGGTGGATACATACCCTAAACATCTGTCTCTCTTCCACTCCTTTCCCCCAAAAATTTCAAATACTTGAACGATCGATTCTTTTTTTTTATTAAAAATAATAAAAAATATTTAATTGTGATAAAAAATTGTGATAAAAAATTTGAAATTATATATCGCTACATTAATTGTTATGTTCTATAATATAATATTTATGTTCTATAATATAATATTTAAATTTAACAGTTATTTGAAATTCTATATTCTATTCTTTAACTTTAATCTTTAAATTATTAATTAATATATTCATAATCATAATAGCGAAATCATAATAGCGAATATGAATAGCCAAGAATTTAAATTAAATAGTTAATAGCAAAATTCTAAGAGTTTATTGAATTCTTATGTATGTCAAATTTATGTTATGTGAGCCTGCTTAGCTCAGAGGTTAGAGCATCGCATTTGTAATGCGATGGTCATCGGTTCGATTCCGATAGTAGGCTTTTCTCTATTTATTTTATTCGATGTTTTACATGATTGATAATACATCTTTGAAATCAAAGAATATTGAAAAAAAGTGTCTTCCTCTTTTCGCAAAAGCCATTTATTTTTTATGTTATAGGAATTTCCAACTATCTCATAAAAAGAATCCTTTTCTTTTTCTATATATAGAATATAAAGATCTGGATATTTATCCAACTCATCTCATTATTCTTTAATAGAATAATACTTCATTGGCTTTATTTAGAATTTAGTTCATTTTTAGTTTAGATTTATTCTGTAGAATGATGAAATTTCATCAATAAGAATTAATAATAATAATTAAATATAAATAAGAAGAAGGAGTCTTTATGTCGCGTTACCGAGGTCCTCGTTTCAAAAAAATACGGCGCCTGGGGGCTTTACCAGGGCTAACTAATAAAAGGCCCAGAGCTGGAAGTGATCTTAGAAACCAATCGCGTTCCGGGAAAAAATCCCAATATCGTATTCGTCTAGAAGAAAAACAAAAATTGCGTTTTCATTATGGTCTTACAGAACGACAATTACTTAAATACGTTCGTATCGCCGGAAAGGCAAAGGGGTCAACAGGTCAGGTTTTACTACAATTGCTTGAAATGCGCCTGGATAACATCCTTTTTCGGTTGGGTATGGCTCCGACTATTCCGGGAGCTCGCCAATTAGTTAACCATAGACATATTTTAGTCAATGGTCGTATAGTAGATATACCAAGTTATCGCTGCAAACCCCGAGATACTATTGCGGCGAGGGATGAACAAAAATCTAAAGCTCTAATTCAAAATTCTCTCGATTCATCCCCTAATGAGGAATTGCCAAACCATTTGACTCTTCAAGCATTCCAATATAAAGGATTAGTCAATCAAATAATAGATAGTAAGTGGGTCGGTTTGAAAATAAATGAATTGTTAGTTGTAGAATATTATTCTCGTCAGACTTAAACCTAACAAAAATAAAAAAAAAGACTAATAAGAATAAGGGTTCGACCCCATTTTGCTCCCTTTCGTAAATTAACCTAAGGTTAAGATAAATAAGGGTTTGATCCGGATTTTTCTTCCGTTTAGGTGTCATAGACCGAGAGGGATATTTTCATTCCTTGTCTACTCTTTTCTTTAACAGCCTTTTCCGTACCACAGCCATTAGGAATAGAGAATCCATATCAAAGAAAGGTCTAACTGTTGGAATAGTCGTATCCATTGCTATTTGATCTATTGTGATTAGTAAGATCGGTAAATTAGGTGAAGGTAAGGAGAGAGAGGGATTCGAACCCTCGGTAAGCAAAAGCCT